ATATATATATAAATACAGATTACGGATTCGGGTTGTCATTAATCATTCGATATAGTTCACTACGTATATGCTTTACCCTTTTTTTTATTGAAGTTTTGACGGAAGAATTATTATAAGAACACAACATAGTCAACCCCATTTGTTAGAACAACTTCCTTTGAGTCTCTGCACCTTTCCTTTTTTTTTTTGAAAAAAGGAGTTGGCTCAGGATTGCCCCATTTTTATTAATTCCGGGGTTTCTCTGAATTTGAAAGTTTTCACTTAGTAGGTTTCCATACTAAGGCTCAAGCCAATTAAGTCCGTAGCGTCTACCGATTTCGCCATATCCCCCTTTCTTTTTTTTTAATTAGGATCTCAGTGGAATGTCTTTCCCCCCTCTTTTTTATTCTTTTATGTCGGAACCGTCGAATTCATTAGATTTGATACGGATTACTATACCGATTACTAGATCGAAAGGTGTTTCCTCCTTTTTTATTTTTTGTCTAACTTCTTTCATCTCTATCGAAAGCCTATATTTTATTTTTGATTTGGTCTAATTAGAAATGATTCTATCATTTCTGTAGCTGCAACTCAATATGGATGGATATATACCATATATATCTTCTTATCCTTTTATTTTCCCATGCAATTTTTAATACTCAAGGGTTCGATTCTTTGTTTTTCATCTTAGTCTCTGAATGAAAGCAAAAGAATATCTTCTATCTTATTATGTTATTATGATCTATCTGGATTTCATCTTTATCGATTCTAAATTCTTATAATTCGAATTTTTTTTTTTAATGAATTTTTTTATTCTTATCCTTTCCTTCCTTTTTTTAGGTTTTTTTCTTAGGGCAGACCTATATACTATAACAAAAAACAAAAATGAAAATAAATATCCATTTATATTAATAATATAATTATTTTCAATTTTGATTTGAAATGAATTTTCAAATTCATAGACTCACTAAACTAAATAGAAATAAAATTTCATATAATTTCTAAATAGAACGAAATAGAATTTAAATAGAATTTAATTATTCTAGACAAAAATAAAAAATATATAGAAATGAAAGAAATAAAAAAAACGAAATTCAATATTTATTTGATTTGAAATAAAATTTTTTTTTATTATAAAAGAATAAAAATGAATAGTTAATAATATTTAATAGCTAAGCCTAGACTAAGGTATAGTTTATCGAATTCCTATGTATGTAGAATTTCTGTGAGCCCGCTTAGCTCAGAGGTTAGAGCATCGCATTTGTAATGCGATGGTCATCGGTTCGACTCCGATAGCCGGCTTTTCTCTATTTTTTTTTTTTTTTTTGTTCGATTTATTTTACATGATGAATAATTTTTTGAAATCAAAGAACAAACAATAAGGTCCCCTTTCTTTTCTTATTCATATGAATAAAAGGAAAAGAAAGAGTCTTTTTCCTGATTTGGTGTGCGGAGATTTAACCCTCTCTTTTACTTTTATTTTACTTACATATTTTAAAATAAAAATACAAAATTAAATATATAATAAAAAGCGTATAGGATATTTATACAATAATAATTCATTTCATTATTTATTATTTATTGTAATACAATACTTCAGGGGATTTCGCTTCATTTATCATTTAGTTCAGTTTTAATTTCGATTTCTTTTGTAAAATGAAATATAAAAAAAGAAAATAAATAAAGAAAAAAGAAAGGAGTCTTTATGTCGCGTTACCGAGGGCCTCGTTTCAAAAAAATACGCCGTCTAGGGGCTTTGCCTGGATTAACTAATAAAAGGCCTAGAGACGAAACTCGTCTTAGAAACCGATCACGTTACGGGAAAAGATCTCAATATCGTATTCGTCTAGAAGAAAAACAAAAATTGCGTTTTCATTATGGTATTACAGAACGACAATTACTTAAATACGTGCGTATCGCTAGAAAATCCAAAGGGTCAACAGGTCAGGTTTTACTACAATTACTTGAAATGCGTTTGGATAACATCCTTTTTAGGTTGGGTATGGCTCCGACTATTCCGGCAGCCCGCCAATTAGTTAACCATAGACATATTTTAGTTAATGGTCGTATAGTAGATATACCAAGTTATCGTTGCAAACCCCAAGATACTATTATGGCGAGGGATGAACAAAAATCCAGAACTCTAATTAAAAATTATCTTGATTCATCCCCCCGTAAGGAATTGCCCAAACATTTGACCCTTCACCCATTCCCATATAAAGGATTAGTCAATCAAATAATAGATAGTAAGTGGGTCGGTTTAAAAATAAATGAATTGCTAGTGGTAGAATATTATTCCCGTCAGACTTAACCCTAAATAAAATACAAAGCAAAGAGTTCGGACAATTTTGCCCCCTTCTTTTGCCAAAGTAATTTGACTTAAGGTTTAAAGTCAGGGGTTTGGTCCGGATTTTCTCCGACTCATATATCCCACCCCTCCCTGGATTTTTCCTATTCATGTATCATAGATCGGCAGAAAGATTTTCATTCCTTGCCCGTACTTTACTTTACCAGTATTTTACGTACCGCAGCAATGAAAAGTCAAATATATATTAAAATTAAAATAAAAGAAGGACCTAACTGTTATGTTCTACTACTAAATTAAATGGTATTTCTTGTTGTTTGATTTGTTACAGTTAGGAATGTTGGCGAATTAAGCGAAAGTATGGAAAGAGAGGGATTCGAACCCTCGGTAAACAAAAGCCTACATAGCAGTTCCAATGCTACGCCTTAAACCACTCGGCCATCTCTCCTACACAATGATTCTGACTCATAAACCGAAGAAATAGCGAGACATTACTATAATTAATTCATATTTATATGAATACTTTCGATTTTTGTTTCGATAGGGATGACCAGCCCAAATAGACCGGATTAAATCAATGAATTTGAACGAATCCACTGATTGATTGATGGGTTTATGTTTTTTAGACCATGTATGATTAATGGATACTCTTCACCCATGGTTCTATTTCGATTTAGACTACAATTCCATAAAAATTCGAAAATTCCTTTCTAGTTTTAAAGTTCTCACTAACAAATCCTTTATCTCATCGATCTATTACAAATTCATGAATCATCCCGGGGATGTTTCTATTTGGTTGTATAGTGTATACTCGCTATGGACACAGGAAAAATAAACAGTTATTCTATTGATTTCCATCATAGAATGATTATTCGATTCTTTTTCCTTTACTCTTCTTTAGATCATAATTCAATCAAAATGATTTTTGACCTAATCGAAAAATTCCTTGATTCTTCCGCTTCGATGAAATTGGAATAGTTCCTATACTACTACATTTGTTTTGTATGAATTCGAACAGGATTCAACTATTTTATTTCTTATTGATTCTTGTTATTGATTTTTGAAAAAGGAGCAATTTGAGTATTTGGAATAATTGGAATAAAAAAAATTTTAAATATTAAAAAAATTAAGTAGTAGGAGAAGGTTCATTAAATTTATTTTGTTTGGAAATGAATCTGCTTTTATGTTATTTCGTACTGTAAAAATCCTTTGTTTGTGGGATCATTTTCCCCCAAAGAAAGGGTAATGAGAAGAATTATAGAATGGATTGATACCTATGCCTAGATCACGTATAAATGGAAATTTTATTGATAAGACCTTTTCAATTGTGGCCAATATCTTATTACGAATAATTCCGACAACTTCAGGAGAAAAGGAGGCATTTACTTATTACAGAGATGGTGTGATTTGATTCTTTTTTTTTTTTTTTTAATTCAATTTTACTGCTTCTAGTTTTACGAAAAAGGCATACGATTTGAGATAGAAAGAAAAAATATTCTTATTCTATATTATTGAAATAAACTTCTATATTATTGAAATAAACCTACGCTTGTTGAAGGTGAAGTTTAGAAATAGAACAATTCCTTCTGTCGTGTATCCTCGATTGATGCAGCCTCAAATACTATGCTTCAGTTATCGATTTTAGTATTGAGCGAAAGGTTACACCTCTGTGTTCTGTATTACGGGTCAATCCTACTTCCTGGTAATATAGTATCAATAGGCGGCATAGGGGAAGAAGCACTACACCTAGCAATCGACAACACAAAAGCTTTGTTAAAAATAACCTACCTACTCCCCTCTCGTATCTGGATTGGGACTAACAAAAATGGTTGGGACAACAAATATCCATCTCGTTCGTACTTTGGTTATCCATATAACCATCGAAGACTGTTGAAGTGACTATTTCCTGGAAATTAGGAGGCGTTGAGGACAAAGGAATTGCTGGAGTTATCCTTTCTATTCAGTATCAAGACGTTTGATGTTAGTAAAAGCTCTTTCGAAAGAAGGTTGGCTAGATATTTTTTGTAAAAACGCTAGCCCCGCTCAGTCCATAATGAAAATATTGCACCCCTTTTTGATTCCATGTGTTTCTTATTCTCATTATGCATATTAAAGGAGGAGCCGTATGAGATGCAAATTTCACGTACGGTTCTGGAACGGAGATTCTTTGAATCGAATGACGACCGTAACGGATGTCAGCTCAATCCGAAGGAAATTATGCGGAAGCTTTACAGAATTATTATGAAGCTATGCGACTAGAAATCGATCCCTACGATCGAAGTTATATACTCTACAATATAGGCCTTATCCACACAAGTAATGGAGAACATACAAAAGCTTTAGAATATTATTTTAGGGCACTAGAACGAAACCCATTCTTACCCCAAGCTTTTAATAATATGGCGGTGATCTGTCATTACGTGCGACTATCTCCACTATAGAAAGAAAAAGGAAGACCAAATCTGCTAGTAAATACTAAAAAAAAGGCTCGCTACATCTGCATCGTCCAAAACGACGATTTTTATGAGCTGTAGCAAAGAAAGAAACTTCATATAAGTCAAAATATGAAGAAATAAGATATGCCTATATACCCTTTTTTAATGTCTATGGATAAAAAAAATCGAGAATTGATAGAGAGGAAGCACCGTAAAGATCTAGTAACGAGGTTTTGGGCCAATACATTAATAAAAGAACTGCTTACTTATGCCTATATATA